AAACAAAATAAAATTTTGATTTTTTTCGAGCGATTTGGGCGTGTGATACTTTTTTTTCTTCTTATCTTATTCGGGATATTATGTAAATGAATCAAGTAATAAATTTAATAAGTTAAATTCAAATTACACATGACCTCTTTATAAGACCTTTTACTATTTTTACTAGAATACCTTTTATTTATTTATTTTTATTTATTTTCATTTTAAAATCTAAAAAACCATACAAATTTGATACAAATATACAAGTAAATAGTAAATAGACACTAAATAAACATAAACTAAAAGAATAAAATAAACTATGCAAATAGAAATTAGAAATGATTTTCCAATTTTATTTTGGAGTGATTTCCGTAGTTATTCAACGAAAGTTTTTTTGACTGAAGTTCTACATCACAGGTTTTATTAGTTAGTAAGTTTGAAGTTAATTATTTTATTACTTATTAACTCATTAATTAAGTTATTCAACTTATTATTAAATTAATTAACTTCAAAGTTAATTAATTTAATAATTAATAATTTCATTTTAATAATCTAATTAATTTCGAATTTAATAGAATTAATTAATAATAGAATTAATATTTATTATATAGAATAATAGAATTTTTTTTTTTTTTCATTTTATTTAATAAAATAAAAAAGAATTTGAATAATAAATAAGTAATATAATTGAAAATAGAATTAGTTAAAATTTCAAATAAAAAATTCAAAATAGAATTGAATATTTTAATTTGAAATTTTCAATAGAAATATTTTAATATTAATTATTTTAATAGAATTAAATATTAATAGAATTTACTAGAAATAGAATAGAATTTAAATTTATCTATTTAATAGAAATAGAGTTTCAATTTTTAATTTAATATAATAAAAACTAGAAATATAATACAATTTCAATTTAATATAAATAGAATATATTCAACTAATTATCTAATTCTACTAATATAGTAATCTAGAATATTTATTCTAATATTAATAATATTTGTTTTCTATTTTATTTAGCAAGAATTGACTAATGAATCTCTTAATTTGATTCGGAATTACGAAAGTCTAAGTAGATGGTATAGATGAAAAATTAATTTCCTTTTCTATCTATACCACTACCACTCTTATTTTATTAGTGCTGTGGAAAATTTATTATGATAATGATTAATAAATGATTGATAAAAAAAATCAATAAAAAAATTCTCAATTGAACTTATTCTTTCATTTTGTATTTTTCTTTATGCTCCTATCTTTCAAAAAATTGAACTTAGGAAAGTGCTTTTGCTTTACAAGCATATGTATAAAAAAGTTTATTTAGCTCCTTCATGCCTACTATAACTAGTTTTTTCGGTTTTCTACTAGCTGCTTTAACTATAACCTCAGTTCTATTTATTGGTCTGAGCAAGATACGACTTATTTGAAATTAATTGAATGAACAGTTTATAAAAATAAAAACAAAACAAAAATTTTCTGTAGTATTCCACCTAGTCTCTAGTTCTTTACCGTGTCCGTTTCCAATTCTTGGTTATTGAGATTTCTGGTCAATATGGCTTAATATTTAAGGATAGATATTACCTCTCTTTTTCTCTTTTTCAAAAAAAAAATTGAAATGATTGAAGTTTTGCTCTTTGGAATTGTCTTGGGGCTAATTCCTATTACTTTGGCGGGATTATTTGTAACTGCATATTTACAATATAGACGTGGTGATCAGTTGGACCTTTGATTAATATTAATTAACACCGTGCTTTTTTTGACCTTCTTCGGATTAAAGAAAGGAGGAGGTCAAATTCAGAGTGCTCTTCTATTTTTCCGTATAAATTTTGAACTAACAAACCAAAAAGAGAATCACGCTCTGTAGGATTTGAACCTACGACATTGGGTTTTGGAGACCCACGTTCTACCGAACTGAACTAAGAGCGCTTTCTTGTCTCAATCACAAAAAAGGAGACTGTAAGTAAAAAAGAGTCTTTTTTTTTACCTCTACTCGATTTTTAATGCTTATACTATAATATATAGAATATGATATATATTAAAAATTGAGAGTATGTCCCATTTTCAATTTTAATTAATCTCAATTGATCCTTTGTTATTGCTCAGAGACGAAGTAATCGATAGGGATGACAGGATTTGAACCCGTGACATTTTGTACCCAAAACAAACGCGCTACCAAGCTGCGCTACATCCCTTTGTAATTCATTTATAATGTTATTGTAAAGAATACCTGTTTTGTTTTCCACATACTTTATTTCATTTTGATATCCATTATCATTTTTTCTTTTTGATCTCATATCATATATTATATAATAAGAAACTTACGCAAATTTCGTTAATGCTCGAGAAAAAAGGCGGCGCTTTCTTTTTTAAGTTTAAGAAAAGGAAAATCTTATCTATGAAATTGTTGTACATTTTATTTTAATTTGAATTAGAGATTCCGTGTACAAAACAAATGCAAGTTGCCTTGAATTACATAGAATCGGATTCTGTATCTATTAGAATTATGTATTAGAATAAAAAAAAGAGTAGTTATTACAATAAAGAAACAATAAAGAAGGAGGATTCAAAATGCGAGATCTAAAAATATATCTATCCGTGGCACCATTAATAAGTACTCTATGGTTTGCGTCTTTAGCAGGCCTATTGATAGAGATCAATCGTTTTTTCCCCGATGGATTGACATTGCCTTTTTTTTCATTCTAGTTATCAACGCGTGGGGGAGAGGGTAAAGAAGATTAGAGATACAATTAAATATCTGTGATTACTACCCCCCTCCTCTTTTTTTATTTAATTTGAATAAGTTAGAAAAGAAAAAAAAAGTGGATTCAACTTCAGTAAAACTCGGAACTCGGGGTCCGCGCTTCCAGTGAAAGTAACTTCAATTAAATTAAAATTAAGAGAAGGTAGTTAGAAATGTAGTTAGTGTAACAGTATTCTACAAGACGCTTAAATGAATTACTGTGATTCTCATCGAAACTTCTAATTGAGATAGAGTTTAAAATCTTTGTATTACTTATTATTAATATAATTAGAACTATATTAGTTGCAATGAAATTTTTGATAATTTGGATTTCGAGTTAGCAACTTCACTTCTTTTTCCTTCCTTTCTTCGTTACTTCAGATCGGAAAATAGAAGAGTTGAATGAATAAAAAATCTCAAAATCCCAAGGAGGTTTATGGCCAAGGGGAAAGATGTTCGAGTAAGGATTATTTTAGAATGTACCGGTTGTGTTCGAAAGAGTGTTAATAAGAAATCAACAGGCATTTCGAGATATATTACGCAAAAGAATCGACACAATACGCCCAGTCGATTGGAATTGAGAAAATTCTGTCCCTATTGTTACAAACATACAATTCACGGGGAGATAAAGAAATAGATGGAATCTATCGCTTGCGTGTCACCTTTTCAAGGAAGATGACAATAATATAAAGAAGATATTAAGTATAGAATAATATAGTATAGAAAGAATCCTATAGAATCTTATCGAATAGATATTATAGTAAGATAATATATATTCGAAATTCGAATTATATCTATTTCTATATATAGATAAATAGAAATAACTAGATTTTAAATAAATATTTTAAATAAATAGAGAAATATATTCTATTAATTAAAATATTTTATTAAATAGAATATTATTATATTAATAGAAATATATAATTAAAATAATAAAAATGAAAATAATTCAATATTAATTATTTAATTAAATAATTTAAATAATTAAAATTGAATATAATTAAAAATAAATATTAAATAATAAATATTCAATAAATATTAAATAATAAATATTCAATATATAATAAAATATATATATATATAAAATATAAATTAAATAAAAAAAAAACAAATCCTATTTCGTTCAATTGGATCAAAAATGATTTCGAATTCAGAAATAGGATTTTTGAAATAAGGAATAAACAAACCATGGATAAATCCAAACGACTTTTCCCTAAGTCCAAGCGATCTTTTCGTAAGCGTTTGCCCCCGATCCAATCGGGCGATCGAATTGATTATAGAAACATGAGTTTAATTAGTCGATTTATTAGTGAACAAGGAAAAATATTATCTAGACGGGTGAATAGATTGAGTTTAAAACAACAACGATTAATTACTATTGCTATAAAACAAGCTCGTATTTTATCTTTGTTACCTTTTCTTAATAATGAAAAACAATTTGAAAAAAAGCGAGTTGGTCACTCTAACTACTGATCTTAGAACCAGCAAGCAAAATAGGCTTACTCAAATTGAAATGGGATCACAATTCCAATTCGAATTGAACCATAGATTGATGTTTTGTTCAAAAAAAAAAAATGAAAATCAAAATTTGATTTTCGTGTCGTAAGAAAAAAAACGAATTGGGGGAGAAGAAACTTTTTTTTATTGAATGTTTTGTTTAGTTTGACTACTTTACTTGATCATATTATCATCATATTTTATCGTACGAGTTTCTATTCTACCTTCATTTCTATTCTACCTTCATTTCTATTCTATCTTCCCGGAATTTCTTTTCAAGAAATTCCATGTAAAAAATTCTATGGATTCCTTACAATTTCCTTATTTTCTAATGTCATTGGAAATCGTATAAAGACAATTCCTATTTAATATAGCTATTTGTGCAAGTATTTTACGATTAAGAAGCAATTGTCTCTTGTACAGATTATTTATTAATCTGCTATAACTAAAGGATACCCTGTTTTCGCGAATTATTGCATTTATCCGAGTGACCCACAAACGACGAAAAGTTCTTTTCTGTCTATCTCTATCCCGATGGGCCGAAACCAAAGCTCTTCTTTTTTGTTGAGTAATACTTCGAGTAAGTCTTGAATGAGCCCCGCGAAAGCTTGATACGAATAAACGAATTTTTGTTCTACGTCTCCGGGCTATATATCCTCGTCTAATTCTGGTCATTGAGTACACGAAACTTTGATGAATAACTAATTGGTTTCTTTTCTTTCAGTTATTCTTTTTCCCCTTTTCTATAATAACAAAACGGATTTTTCCAATGTATAAAATAATAATTCCAATGGCTTTTGCTACTATAACCTTCCCAACCACGATTTTTTCTTTTTTTTTTTTTGGAGACATTTCGTCTCGAAATAAGAATAAGAAACTGTATTGATATTAGGTCTCAAACACAAACAAAAATATAATAAATAAGCAGTAAATAGAAATAGATAAATAGTGGGTTCCATAGTTTCTATGGTTACTTCTTAAACGGTGAGGTCTTCTCTATACACCGGAGCCCCTCCTGCATTTAATCATTGAATCAATGCTATTGTTAACGTGTACAGTTCACATTCTTTTGCTCTACCTATGAATTCTCCAGTAATAGGTCTTTCACAAGGAAATCTATCTATTATAGTAACGGTATTTCATTATGAGGATTAGCTAATTCGTTGACCCTCTTAGTCCGTTCTTGCAAGAGTAGGGGCATAAATTTTCAGCCTGTTAACTTTTAATAAGATTTTCCCTGCTTAATGGATAATCATTTGTTACCAATGGGAAATTCTTTCTTGTTTTAAATTGAAAATTGAGGTGATTGAATTTGCACCAATGAAACCATAAATTTGATACACAATAGACGAATGTGATAGATCTTTTTTTTTTAGATAATGAAAGGCATTCTTCTATTCTATCCTATTCATCCGTACTGACACAACACAGAGAGTGGAAAAATTTTTTCTTTCTTTTGTCTCTTGTGTCCAAGCTCATGATCTAAACAAGTCGCACATACACCCTAGTACATGTTCCTCGGCGCTGAGGACATCCCCCAAGAGCGGGGGATTTGGTAACGTTTCTAATTGGCTGTCGTGTGTTTCTAATAAGTTGTTTAATAGTTGGCATTTTGAATCGTATGCATAATGGGCTGGTTTAGATCGATCGTAACCGTATGATTCTGAATTTTTTCTATATTAAATAATAGAATATTAAATTGAAATTTCGGTAAAAAAAATATCAAATCGCGATTTGCATGAAATTTCTTCTATTTCTTATGCAACTCCTATAAAATCAACAATTCCATGAGCTTGGGCTTCTGTTGCTGACATAAAAACATCTCTTTCCATGTCTTCTGATACAACCCATAAGGGTTTTTCCGTTTTTTGTGCATAAATCCTTGTGATGATTTCACGCAGTTTCATTAGTTCTTCTGCTTCCAGGACAAATTCTGCTATTTGTGCCTGATAAAAACTAGCAATAGGTTGATGAATCATTACCCTGATCATATAAGAAAAAAAGGTTTAGTCTAGCTCCCATAATATAAATATTATAATAAATAATAGAAATATAATAAATAAGAAGGGTCCGGGAAGAGATAAAAAAGAATAAGAAAAGACGATAGAATTGAACAACCGTACAGGCATTGTTATTGTTTGTACATTGCATACGGCTTCACACTAGAATTCACTTTTATTTTACCTTTCATCGAAAAAAATCTAGGCTTAAATCAGTAAATGCTCCAATAACCACCCTTTCCTTGGGAAGAGGTAAAAAGCAAAAATACTATGGTGGTCCCGTTGCTTTATTTTATCAGTGATTTAGCAATCCCAAAGTTTCTTTTTTTTTTTTTTTTAGTTGAAAAAAAAAGAATATTATATTAAATAATAATAGAACCTTTTTTTTGTACTCTTTCATAACATAAATAGTGTTAAGAGCCCTCCGGCGCGAAAACAAAAATGTTTGTGACGCTGAAAGAGGTTCCTGATAGAATAAAATCAGAAAGGCCCTTAATATCCCATACGACTCTTTCGATACATAATCTAATGTTTAAAAAAATTTTCTTATATCTATATCGAATTCGAAATGCCATGCTATTATTACTTAATATTTATATTTCATATGGCGAAGGCATAGTTTTTTTTTCTTTCAAATAAAAACCCATTGGCGCCAAGCATGAGGGAATGCTAAACGTTTGGTAATTTTTCCTCCGACCAGAATAAAAGATCCCGTTGAAGCAGCTAATCCCATGCATATTGTTTGTACATCTGGTCGCACAATTTGCATAGTATCATAAATAGCTACTCCGGGTAGTACCCACCCGCCAGGAGAGTTTATAAACAAATACAAATCTTTGGTCTCGCTCTCTATACTCAGATATACCATAAGACCAATAAGTTGATTCGAGATCTCACTATTAACACCTTGACATAAAAAAAGGAACCTTTGTCGATAAAGTCGGTTGATTAGGATAAAATTCTATCCTCTAGAAACCGTACATGCACCTTTTGATGCATACGGTTCACCAAAAATAACGAAAATAAAAAAAAGAATCAATGTTTAGATTCTAGCCCTGCTTTTTTTTGATAGTGAGTACTTTGTTAACCTTTATTTTGAATATTTATTTTGAATGCGGGGGCTTTTCTTCTATTTTTTAAGAAAGATGAGTTTTGGCGCGTTTACTTACAAAAAAATTAATTAAACTTATCAAATTAACTTCTTATTGATGTATTCGTTCATCGTGATTGAATTCAAATCACGATGGCATTCTCTTGTTCCTGAGCGGGCTTCTTCAATTCTTTTAGGTTTGTGCGCGACTCTGAGTAAAGATCTGCCCGATTTTTATTTGCACATATAGGGCAAATGCTCTAATACCGCGTCTTTTTGTTACAACTTCGTTTTTTTTAATTCATTTAACGTTTCTGTCAAATATTTGACGTATTCATTATATTATTTTATTCGATTGAATATGATTTTCAGTTCGAATCAAAATTTATAAAATATAAAAAATTTCTAATATAGAATATGATACAAGTAGTAATTATGATACAAGTAGTAATTATGATACAAGTAGTAATGATAATAGATATATTACCAATTGGATTTGCTAAACGGAGTCGGGATATTTCATTTTGTTGGTCTAAACAAGGCAACCATAAAGTTTTCTAATTGATAATATTAATTTGAGTACCTCAAAAGCATAGATTTAATTGAACTTGATTGCACTTCACGCTTCAAATTTTTGATGATTTAATCAATCTTTCTTGGGCGAAACAGAGGGATATCTCAATCGGGTGAGAGAACGGGGGAATTCCGTATGACCCAATATATCTGACAAGTCGCACTATAAGTCAATCCAAAGTGAATCGTCTTCTCCAGGATGTCGAAAAGGGACTTTTGGGACACCAATAGGCATTAAATGAAAGAAAAAAGATTAAGTACTCTATTTCACTTTGAGATGAAAACGTAACAATGAATTTTTTGTTTTAAGAATATTGACCTTTATAATTTACTAATATTTTCGTAATATTTTGTAATATTTTATACGTGGATTTCTATTAGAATTTCTATTTAGAATTTAGAAAAATTTTATAAAAATAGAAAAAAGAAATATATAAAATATTAAGGAAGACAAATCGAATAGAGTCAAATTATTACGAATAAGTCCTTTGAATGATGAACAAATTTCTATGTGTTCGTTCATAGAGAATGGAGTCAGCTACCCGTTGCGTATTGGTACGTATCGGGTATAAAATAGATTTGCTTCTCTTTTTTTTGTTCCTACAAACAGAATTGTTATATTATTACTAAAATACTAAAAAAAAATAATAGAAAAATAGTAATTCTTTCTCCACTTAAAAAGGGAGATCCATAACATAGTTTTTCCAGTGCAATAAAGTTACATAGTGTTTATTTTTCGTGAATAAAGGGGTATTTCCATGGGTTTGCCTTGGTATCGTGTTCATACCGTCGTATTGAATGATCCCGGTCGTTTGCTGTCTGTCCATATAATGCATACAGCGTTGGTTGCTGGTTGGGCTGGTTCGATGGCTCTATATGAATTAGCAGTTTTTGATCCCTCTGACCCCGTTCTTGATCCGATGTGGAGACAAGGTATGTTCGTTATACCGTTCATGACTCGTTTAGGAATAACCAATTCGTGGGGTGGTTGGAATATCACAGGAGTAACTATAAGCAATCCGGGTATTTGGAGTTATGAAGGTGTGGCTGGGGCGCATATTGTGTTTTCTGGCTTGTGTTTCTTAGCAGCTATTTGGCATTGGGTGTATTGGGATCTAGAAATATTTTTTGATGAGCGTACAGGAAAACCATCTTTGGATTTGCCCAAGATCTTTGGAATTCATTTATTTCTCTCAGGGGTAGCTTGCTTTGGGTTTGGCGCTTTTCATGTAACCGGATTGTATGGTCCTGGAATATGGGTCTCCGATCCTTATGGATTAACTGGAAAGGTACAACCAGTAAGTCCAGCATGGGGTGTGGAAGGTTTTGATCCCTTTGTTCCGGGAGGAATAGCTTCTCATCATATTGCAGCGGGTACATTGGGCATATTGGCGGGCCTATTTCATCTTAGCGTCCGTCCGCCCCAACGTTTATACAAAGGATTACGTATGGGAAATATTGAAACTGTCCTTTCCAGTAGTATCGCTGCTGTCTTTTTTGCAGCCTTTGTTGTTGCTGGAACTATGTGGTATGGTTCAGCAACTACCCCGATTGAATTATTTGGTCCCACTCGTTATCACTGGGATCAAGGATACTTCCAGCAAGAAATATATCGAAGAGTTAGTGCCGGGCTAGGCGAAAATCAAAATTTATCCGAAGCTTGGTCTAAAATTCCCGAAAAACTAACTTTTTATGATTACATTGGCAATAATCCTGCAAAAGGTGGATTGTTCAGAGCAGGTTCGATGGACAACGGGGATGGAATAGCTGTTGGATGGTTAGGACATCCTATCTTTAGAGATAAAGAAGGGCGTGAACTTTTTGTACGCCGTATGCCTACTTTTTTTGAAACATTTCCAGTTGTTTTGGTAGACGGAGATGGGATTGTTAGAGCCGATGTTCCTTTTCGAAGGGCAGAGTCGAAGTATAGTGTTGAACAAGTAGGTGTAACTGTTGAGTTCTATGGTGGTGAACTAAATGGAGTCAGTTATAGTGATCCTGCTACTGTGAAAAAATATGCTAGACGTGCTCAATTAGGCGAAATTTTTGAATTAGATCGTGCTACTTTGAAATCCGATGGTGTTTTTCGTAGTAGTCCAAGGGGTTGGTTTACTTTTGGACATGCTTCGTTCGCTCTGCTCTTTTTCTTCGGACACATTTGGCATGGTGCTCGAACTTTGTTCAGGGATGTTTTTGCTGGGATTGATCCAGATTTAGATGCTCAAGTGGAATTTGGAGCATTCCAAAAACTTGGAGATCCAACTACAAAAAGACAATTAGTCTGATACAATATTTGATCTCTTAGTTTTCGCCTCTATTTTCTTTTTGTAATTTTCCATAGGGTATGTAGATATCTTAATTTGAATCGCCACCTTTTCTTTGAATTTTGGTCTTTTTTTATCCGGGAGACGCTCCAAAATAAACAGGTATGAAAGCTATAATTGTAAACCACAATTGAATTTATGGAAGCATTGGTTTATACATTCCTTTTAGTCTCAACTTTAGGAATAATTTTTTTCGCTATTTTTTTTCGAGAACCGCCGAAAATTCAAACTAAAAAGGTAAAATGATTTTTTGATATCTTAATTGAAATAAAGAGGTAAAGAGCCTCCCAATATTGGGAGGCTCTTTTAGTCCCCGTGCTCCTCGAATGGATCTCTTAGTTGTTGAGAGGGTTGCCCAAAAGCAGTATATAAAGCATACCCAGTAAAACTTACAAGTAAACCAGATATAGAGATGGCGACTAGGGTTGCTGTTTCCATTATTATATGATTTCAAGACCACAGTGGATCTATGATAAGATCATTTATTTACAACGGAATGGTATACAAAGTCAACAGATCTCAATTAATACAAATAGGATTCAATTTATGGCTACACAAAGCGTGGAGGGTGGTTCTCGATCTGGTCCAAGACGAACTGTTGTAGGGGATTTATTGAAACCATTGAATTCCGAATATGGTAAAGTAGCTCCGGGATGGGGAACCACTCCTCTAATGGGTATCGCAATGGCTCTATTTGCAGTATTCCTATCTATTATTTTGGAGATTTATAATTCTTCCATTTTACTAGATGGAATTTCAATGAAGTAGATTTATAAGAAACAATAAGGCCTAGCTTTTGAATACAAAATGAAGCATTTTTCTCTCGGATTTTTTATTCTAGTCTATTTTCAGAGTTCGATCGTGAAATTTATTTATTTCTGTATTTCTGGAATATGAGTGTGCGACTTGTTAGAATTGATCCTATATGATAGTACAGAGAGTGGATCTGTCGTCTTGATAGAGATGCTTTTATACCTCGTCAGGTATTTATTATAGTATCTGTAGCACGGAATGTATGAAATAGATTACGAAGTATTAGAACTATGATTCATACTGAATATTCAGATCTCGTGATCGGACTCCAAAAAATTTCAAAGATTTAGAAGGTATAAATTGAAAGATTTTTCTTCTTTCAAACTCTTTATCTATATTTGATCAAAGGATAAACCTTTCTTTGAATTTTTACTGATTCTATTTATTGATTGAATAAGTGATGATACAACGGTTCTTACTCAGAGAATCCTTGGGCTTAGTTTGAAGGTTTTATTAAATAAATCATCGTGGTTCTAGTACGAATCTGAGGTTTCAATCGGTTTGTAGGATCGTAACAAGAAAATTTCTATCAATAATAAAGAAAACAACAATAAGGCTACATTACATACAAAATCAAAGAAAATAAAAATGGGTAAATAGAAGATTCAAGAGGCCCATAACAATCAACACCAAAAAGGAACGAGCCGACTTGATATTTTGATATTATAACCACAAAGAAGAGTTTTCGAATTTTTCTTTTTTCGTATGGTCAGGTCAAAAACTCTTTAATCATAGGATTAAGAAGTTTCTATTACACATATCTGTTTGAACTAGTATTTTGGTGGTTCTGTTTGAGCCGTACGAGATGAAATTCTCATATACGGTTCTTGGAGGGGGAGTCTTTCTGGTTTACCTATCTCAATAAAGTCTATGATTGGTTTGAAGAACGTCTCGAGATTCAGGCGATTGCAGATGATATAACTAGTAAATATGTTCCTCCTCATGTTAACATATTTTATTGTTTAGGAGGAATTACGCTTACTTGTTTTTTAGTACAAGTAGCTACGGGGTTTGCTATGACTTTTTACTATCGTCCAACCGTTACTGAGGCTTTTGCTTCTGTTCAATACATAATGACTGAAGCTAACTTTGGTTGGTTAATCCGATCAGTTCATCGATGGTCAGCAAGTATGATGGTTTTAATGATGATCCTGCACGTATTTCGTGTGTATCTCACTGGTGGTTTTAAAAAACCTCGAGAATTGACTTGGGTTACAGGCGTAGTGCTTGCTGTATTGACGGCATCTTTTGGTGTAACTGGTTATTCCTTACCTTGGGACCAAATTGGTTATTGGGCAGTCAAAATTGTAACAGGCGTGCCGGAAGCTATTCCTGTAATAGGATCGCCTTTGGTAGAGTTATTACGTGGAAGTGCTAGTGTAGGCCAATCCACTTTGACTCGTTTTTATAGTTTACACACTTTTGTATTACCTCTTCTTACTGCTGTATTTATGTTAATGCACTTTCCAATGATACGTAAGCAAGGT